TAAAATTTTTAAAGATGGTTAGTTTTAAAAATAAAATATTGGATTATTATAAGAGCAAAATCTGTAATTTTTGAAATTGGGTTTTTTGAAGTTCTAGGAAAAGATACCTCTATCTTTTTTTGTTTTCTTCCCTTTTTTTTAACTGAGATAAAACTTTTTATAGTGTCTCTTTGTTTATAACAAAAGAATAATTTTTTGATTTTAGCAGAGTCTTTCTTTATTTTCTTATCTGGAAAAAATTTGTATTCAAGGGTTTGACTTTTCGGTTTAGTTTTGGATTTTTTCCTAGAAAATCTTGGGAATGGTGTTTTCCTGAATACAATATTTAATAAGTGGTTTTTAGGTTATTGGAATTTTTAAAAAGATGTAATTTAAAATTTATTTAAGGTTTTAATTTTAATAGTATTAAAATTGGGATTTTATTTCAAGAATTTTCTAGAATGGATATTATTTTAAATAAAGAATTTTATTAGTTTTAGAAATTTTTTTATATTTGAGGCCTGTTCTTCCAAAGTTTCTTATCCGACAGTCTGCTATTGGAAGCCCACTTCCAAGATTCTCTTGGAATGGGTGCCTTCCTCGGACAATAGTTGTATAATAGCTTTATTCGGTTTTCAAAATTTTCTTTAATTTAAAATCTGTGTCATTAGAGTTTAGATTTTTGATGATATTTAATTGGAAGTATCCTCTTCAAGGGACACTTGGAGAGGATGCTTTTATTAATCAATATTTGAATAAGAGGTTTAAATAAGTTTTGTAATTTTTTTTCGGTAAGGTTAATTTCCCCAAAGTATTGCTATAGGTCCTGGTGACTGCGGGAGTGGGTTCCCCACCTGTGTTTTTTTTTTTTTTTTTTTTGTTTATTGTAACAGGRGGATAAATTTCTCAAATTTTTGTAAAATCTTTCTTCGAATTTTTCCAACTGATAAAAATTGAACGCGAAGGGTCGATTTTTGAGGTTACCGTTTTGACACTCACTAAACTAAAAGCCCATCAAAAAAAAATTTAGAGCAAAAAAAAAATGCAAAATTTTGCATTTTTTTGCATTTTTTTGCACATTTTTTTGCAAAATTTTGGGCAAGATTTTTTCCCTTTTTTTTATTATTTGTTTGGAAAGTTCAATGTAGGGGTGGATTTTTTCTAAAAATCCAGATGAAAAAAAGTTTGGAATAAATGTTTAATAATATATCATATATATATATTTATATATAAATAAGAGTTTATTAATTATAAGATAATTGTATATATTGGACTCTATAAATATTTGGGGGATACATATAAAGAATAAAGATTAACTTGCTATAAATGTATACGAGTATACTGAATATATACGTATCTGAATTAAAACAGTTATTTAATCTGGGATATAAGAAAAAAAATTCTTAGAAGAAGAATAGATTADGATTTAATTACATATTAAAATATGATTTATATAATTTATAAATCAATTATATATTTATATATATATATATATCTTTTTAAATTTATAAATATAAGAATATATGTATATAGATGTTTTGTATTTAATTTATTATTAATCGTAAACATTTATATAAGTAAAAAATTTTTTCAATTAAAATTAAAAATTAATAAAAAAAAAAAAAACTTCCTTTTTATCCAATTAATAAATCCTTTTTAAAATAAATTATATTACCAAAGAAAGCTATTATACCCATATTGTCCATATAATATTTATATACTAATTTTTAATTAATTCATAATAAGCCATTGATATACGGCGGCGGCGCGACGATTTTTCGAACTAGAAATTTGTTTTTTTCCCGAAGAAAACATTGAGAGCCAAAAAAAGGCTTACAAAATGAAAAAAAACTATGGGAAATATAAAGAAATAAAAATCTCAAGAAAATTTATTAGGAAATTATCAATAGTTTTTTGGATTTAAATTTATTTTTTTTTTCTTGGGGGAATCATTTAGGGCTATAAGGAAATGTAAGTAATTATGAAAATAGTTGGGAGGTTAAGAAAAAATAAAGTTAGTTTAAAGTTTTATTTTGTATAGATGTTTTGTAAAAAATGAATTTTTCATGAGCCTTAATTAGGATATTTCAGGAAAGAACAAGTTTCCAATAGCGGTTAATTTATTTTTTCGGAGGAATCATTTAGGGTTGTAAAAAAATGCTAGCAATTTAAAAAATATTTGAGGGGTTATAAAAAAATAAAGTTAGTTTAAAGTTTTATTTTATATAGGGTGTTTTGTAAAAAATGAATTTTTCATGAACCTTAATTAAGAATATTTTAAGAATCAGAAAAAGAAATATAATTTATCTTAAGAAGGTTTTCCGAAGGAGATTAGGAGAATTTTTGAGAATAGGTTATTTTAAGGGCAAAAATTTTGTAGGGAGAGGATTATAAAATATAAAATTTATTTATAGAGTTTTCCGAAGGAGATTAGGGAAATTTTTGAAATTTTTATTTTTAGAAAATTTAAGATTTTAATTTAGTTTTTGAAAGTTTTTAATTTTAATAAGTATAAAATATTTAAAAACATCGGGCATTTTTAAATATTTTTCGTTAAAGGAGTTAATATTTTCAAATTTTCAATAATTAATTGGGAATTAGGGCGCCTAATTAAATATATTCTAGGGACTTATTTTCGGGTTTAGGGCACTTGATTTTAGGTTAATTTATTTAATTAAGCAAAGGAAAAAATTTTTTAGATTTTTTGCAGTTTATTTTAGGATGACGCTTATTTAAAAAATTTAATTGGATATTATATAATTTATTGAGGGACCAGGGCATCTTTTGATAAATAATATAATGTGAGAAAAAATTTAATATAGGTTTTTAGGGAAATTTTTATTTTAAGTTTAGCGGTAAAAAAATTAGTTGGGTATGGGACTTGGTTTGAATAATTTTAATAATTATAAAGATTAGGGCAGAGGGTTTTTATAATCATTAAAAGTATTAAAGTTTTAGGAGCAAATTAAATGTGTGGGTATGGGACCTAATTCAAGCAGTTCATTGGAAAATTTGGAACAATAAAAAATTCTGGGTATGGGATCTAGTTTGACTAACTTATAGTAAGGATTGTTAAATATGGGGTATATGGTTATAAAGTTTTATTCTGGCTTAACAGTTTGGAAAATGGTGACTTTACATGCAATTTTTAATTTAGAGAGGATTTAAGTGCAGTAAATAAATTTAATGATTAAGGAGACTTAGAATTAGGTATCAATGAAAGTATAGACAAATCTTGTGCCAGCAGTTGCGGTTAGACATGATATACTTCTAAATTGGGCTCGGAAAGTAATTATCTTTAAGATTTTGGGTGAAAGTTGGTCATATAAGGTGAAATTTTATGATTGATAAAATTTTTATTTGTAAGAAAAGTTATTAGATTTTTGTATTAAACTAGGATTAGATACCCTATTATTGAGAATGTAAAATTAAATTCCTGAGAAGTATTAGAGGTTCTTGAAATTTAAAAAATTTGGCGGTGTTTTAGTCTATTCAGAGGAACCTGTCCTGTAATTGATGATCCACGATAAATAAAACTTGTTCTTTAAGTTTGTATATCGTCGTTATTTGAATATCTTTGGAGAGAAAAATATTCATTATTTTTAAGAAGAATATAAATCAGATCAAGGTGCAGTTTACGGACAAGGAGAGATGGGTTACAATGAAAATATTTATATGGTTTGGGAGGTGAAGTTCTTTTAATAAATAGGATTTGATAGTAAAGTAAATAATTTAATTTATTTGATTTGAGCTCTAGAACATGCACATATCGCCCGTCGCTCCTATTACAAAGTAGGATAAGTCGTAACAAAGTAGGTGTACCGGAAGGTGTACCTGGAAAGGCAAATTAAAGCTAAAAAGAAAGCATTTTATTTACATTAAAAAGTTGACTGTGAAATTCAGTTTAATTTGAAATTAAAATTTTTATTAATAAAGGGTTTTTAAAAGTATTTATAGGTTTAAGTATAAATTTGAAATAATTAATTTTATTATAGATAAATAGTACAGTGAGGGGATTTTTGAAATTTAAAGAAGAATATTTTGTTTGTAGTACCTTTTGTATCAGGGTTGATTAAAAATGGGCTTTGTAGAAAGTTTTCTCGAATTTATAAGAGCTAAATATATATATATATTAATGTGGAAGAATTACTTTTAATATATATTTGGAAATTAGACGTTAGTCGATTTTAAATATATCTAGTTTTTTAAGAAAGTAATTTAATTACGTTAATTTAATAGATAATTTTAATTGAAAATTGATCTTTAAATTAATAAATATCTAAGGGGATGAGCTTTTGGATAGATTTTTATAAATTTTTGATTTTGAAAGTTTAATAGGAATAGAAGTTTTCATTTTTTGTAGTGTTTTATATCAAGATTTTCATAAAGGTAATTTATTTTATTTTAAATTTTTTATTAAAATATTAAACTGAATTTAAAATTTTAAGTAATAATGATTAAATTAGTATAGGTTTTGTTTAGATGAATAATTGATGAAAGTTTTAATTAAGTAACTCGGCAAATATATTTTCTGCCTGTTTATTAAAAACATGGCCTTTTGGTATTAATTTAAGGTCTGGCCTGCCCAATGATTTGATTAAATGGCCGCGGTACTTTGACCGTGCAAAGGTAGCATAATCATTAGTTTTTTAATTGAAAGCTGGAATGAACGGTCGGACAAGAAAATTACTGTCTCAATTAAATGGTTTTAGAATTTTATTTTTTAGTAAGAAAGCTTAAATGTTTTTAAGGGACGAGAAGACCCTATAGAATTTTATAAATTTTTATAGATTAGATTTTAGGATTTATTGTTTGGATTTATAAAAATTTGTTTTATTGGGGTGATAGAAAAATTTAAAAAACTTTTTTTAATTAATTACACTTATTTGTGTATAAATGATCCGTTTTTTACGATTATAAGATTAAATTACCTTAGGGATAACAGCGTAATTAGTTTGGAGAGTTCATATCGATAAACTAGTTTGCGACCTCGATGTTGGATTAAAATAAACTTTTGGTGTAGGGGCTAATAAGTTAAGTCTGTTCGACTTTTAAAATTTTACATGATCTGAGTTTAAACCGGCGTGAGCCAGGTTGGTTTCTATCTTTAAATAATTTTAATATTTTAGTACGAAAGGACCAAGTATTAGTTTTAATAAATTAAATTTAGGATATTGATATTGTTTTGGCAGAAAAGTGCATTAAATTTAGAATTTACGTATGTATGGAAAATACAAGCAATAATATATTTGTTTGACGCTGGTTTATTATTTTTTAGAATGTTGGTATTGGTAATTTGTGTTTTAGTGGGTGTTGCATTTTTAACACTTTTGGAGCGGAAGGTTTTAGGATATATCCAACTTCGTAAGGGGCCAAATAAGGTTGGTTTCTTGGGAATTCCCCAACCTTTTAGAGATGCAATTAAGCTTTTTACTAAGGAGCAAACTTATCCTTTTATGTCTAATTATAATTTGTATTATTTATCTCCAGTGTTTAATTTATTTTTATCTCTTTTGGTTTGACTTTGTATTCCTTTATTTAGGGGATTTTTAAGTTTTAGTTTGGGAATTTTATATTTTTTGTGTTGTGCTAGGCTGAGAGTTTATACAGTGATGTTGGCGGGTTGGTCTTCAAATTCAAATTATTCGATGTTGGGGAGTATACGGGCGGTAGCTCAAACAATTTCTTATGAGGTAAGGTTGGCTTTAACTTTAATGTCTTTTTTAGTTTTGATTATAAGTTTAAATTTATTGGATTTAAAGATTTATCAGAGTATGTTGTGATTTATTGTGATTGGTCTACCTTTAAGGATGATTTGATTTGTATCAAGATTAGCCGAGACTAATCGAACACCTTTTGATTTTGCTGAGGGTGAATCAGAATTAGTTTCAGGATTTAATGTTGAATATAGAGGTGGGGGATTTGCTTTAATTTTTTTGGCAGAGTATTCAAGAATTTTATTTATGAGAATATTGTGTTGTATGTTGTTTTTAGGTGCAAATTTTCTTAATTTTTTAATTTTTTTTATATTAGGTTTTATATCATTTTTGTGGGTGTGGGTTCGAGGAACTCTTCCTCGTTTTCGTTATGATAAATTAATATATCTGGCTTGAAAGAGATATCTACCTTTATCTTTAAATTATTTTTTGTTTTTCCTGGGAATGAAGATCTTTTTCTTCTTAGGAATGATTTAGTGAATGAAATTTAGTAGTGAAATTGATAGAGAATTAACTCTTTTTTATATTTTCAAAATATACACTTTTACAAGTTCATCAATTAATGGAAGATAATTTTATCTCAGATTATATGGATAATTGGGTTGATTACAAAGTATGAGAAATAAAGAATAGTAAGGATTTGTCCAATTATGATATAAGGATCTTCTACTGGTCGTGCTCCAATTCAGGTAAGTAAAATTACAATTGTAAAAAATGATCAGAAAAGAATTTTATTTAGGGGGTAGAATTGAGTTCTTTGAAGTTTTTTTTTATTAATTAAGGGGACAATTAGAAGAATGAGGATAGATATGACAAGGGCAATTACTCCCCCTAATTTATTAGGAATTGATCGGAGGATGGCATATGCAAATAGAAAATATCATTCTGGTTGAATGTGCACTGGGGTTACTAGGGGATTAGCTGGGATAAAATTTTCTGGGTCTCCTAGAAGATTTGGATTAATTAGAATAAGAAGGATTAAGATGGACGTTATAATAATATATCCGAAGATATCCTTGTAGGAGAAGTATGGGTGAAAGGGGATTTTATCAATGTTTCTATTTGTTCCTAAGGGGTTGTTTGATCCTGTTTGGTGAAGGAAAAGTAGATGAATTATTACTAAGGCTGCTACAATAAATGGAAGAAGATAGTGAAGAGCAAAAAATCGTGTTAATGTTGCGTTATCGACAGCAAACCCTCCTCATAATCACTGAACAACTATATTTCCAATATATGGAATTGCTGATAGGAGATTTGTAATGACAGTAGCTCCTCAAAAGGATATTTGTCCTCAAGGTAATACATATCCTAAAAATGCTGTTGCTATAATGCAAAATATAATGATTACTCCAATTGTTCATGTAAGTTCTAAATTATAAGATCTATAATATAGGCCCCGACCTACGTGAAGATATAGGCAAATGAAGAAGAATGATGCTCCATTTGCATGGGTGGTTCGTATTAATCATCCATAATTTACGTCTCGTGAGATATGAATTACTCTATTGAAAGCTAGGTCGATATTTGCGGCAAAGTGTATAGCTAAAAATACTCCTGTAATAATTTGGATTCCCAAGCATAATCCAAGGAGGGAGCCAAAATTTCATCATGCAGAAATGTTTGAGGGGGATGGTAAATCAATTAAGGAGTTATTAACAATTTGAGTTAATGGGGAAATTTTTCGAATAGGTGTTTTCATTAGTTGTAATTTCGAAGAGGTCCTTGCTTAAATCTGGAGATTTTAATTACTACAATTAAGGTAATTAGAAGATAAATAATTAATCTCAAGGAGATTATGATTGATGGAAAATTTAAGAATTTATTAAGAGATAGAAGAGGGAAGGAATATTTTATATCTTCTGAGATTATAATTTTTGATCTAATTGTTCATTGATCAATAGTAAGTTGTAAGGGAATTATTGTAATAATAATTGTAAGAAGGGTAGCAGATAGGAGGGGTGAAAATTTAAATTTTTCATTTGAGGCAACTCTAGTTATGTATATGAAGAGTACTAGTATTCCTCCAATTATAATAAGGAGAAGGATGTAGGAATATCAAAAGGTCAGGTTTATTCATCCTGAAATTAGGGCAATAAGAATAGATTGAATAAGGAGAAGAAGACCCAAAGATAGGGGATGATTTACAATAGGTAGAAATATAGCTGGAATAATAGAGGTGACAAAAATTATTATCATTAGTTCAGGAGGTAGTTTATTAAAATATTAATTTTGGAGATTAATGATGAAGGGTCTTCCTTCCTGAAGTTTTAAAAGGAAATCTTATTTTTGGTTTACAAGACCAATATTTTATTTAAATTATTAAAACTAATGTCAATTTTAGCTGGTATATCTTTTTTTATATATTTAATAGGTTTACTTTCTTTTTGTTTAAATCGGAAGCATTTATTATTAATACTTTTAAGGCTGGAGTTTGTAGTTGTAAGGTTATTTTTGATATTATATTTGTATTTGAGTATATATAATTGGGAATTTTATTTTTTAATAATTTTTTTGACTATAAGAGTAAGAGAGGGGGCCTTAGGTTTGTCTTTATTGGTATTGCTAATGCGGACTTATGGAAATAATTATATAACTTCTTTTAATTTGCTATGATAAAGTTTTTATTTTCTTTAATATTTATGGTTCCATTAAGGTTTGTAAAAGGTGGATTTTGATTAAATCAGTGTTTATATTTGGTTTTGATTTTTTTATTTTTAAGGGAATTAAGAATTAGAAGTTTGTATTGTAATATTAGTTATTTTATAGGAGTGGATTTGCTTTCCTACGTTATAATTTTGCTAAGATTGTGAATTTGTTCTTTAATGGTAATGGCTAGGGAAGGTATTTACAAGAGAAATTATTATTATGGACTTTATCTTATTACTTTGTTGTTTTTATTAATTTCTTTATTTATGACTTTTGCTTCAATGAATTTATTTGTTTTTTATTTATTTTTTGAATTTAGATTGATTCCTACATTAATTTTGATTGTGGGTTGAGGATATCAACCTGAGCGTATTCAAGCTGGGGTTTATTTGTTGTTTTATACTTTAGTGGCTTCTTTACCTATAATAGTAAGAATTTTTTATTATTATAATTTATATGGAACTTTGGATTATAGATTTTTCTATAAAAGGGTGGAGTTTTTTATATTTTATTTATGTATAAGAGCTGTTTTTTTAGTAAAAATACCTATATATTTTGTACATTTATGACTTCCTAAGGCCCATGTTGAGGCTCCTGTTTCTGGTTCTATAATTTTAGCTGGGGTAATACTTAAATTAGGGGGTTACGGAATGATACGTTTAATACAAATAATGATTCCCGTGGCTTTAAAGGTAAATATGGTTTTTATTGTTGTTGGCTTGGTTGGTGGATTTTTTGTATCTTTAATTTGTTTACGGCAGGGCGATGTAAAATCATTAATTGCTTATTCTTCTGTAGCCCACATAGGATTGGTTTTAGGGGGAATTATAACTTTAAATTATTGAGGAATGGGGGGGTCTTTAGTAATAATGGTAGCTCATGGTCTTTGTTCATCAGGTTTATTTTGTTTAGCAAATATTTCTTATGAACGTTTAGGTAGACGAAGGCTTTTTTTAAATAAGGGTTTGATTAATTTAATACCTAGAATATCTTTATGGTGATTTTTATTAAGGTCTTCGAATATGGCTGCTCCCCCTTCTTTAAATTTATTGGGGGAGATTTTTTTAATTAATAGATTGGTTTCATGAAGATTTATTTGTATAATTTTTTTATCTTTAATTTCTTTTTTTAGAGCAGCTTATAGATTATATTTGTATGCTTATAGTCAACATGGAAAATTATTTAGGGGTTTATATTCTTTTAGATTAGGAAGAACTCGTGAATATCTTCTTTTGTTTTTGCATTGATTTCCTCTTAATATTATGATTTTGAAGGGGGAATTTTTAGTTTTATGAAATTATTTAAGTAGTTTAAGAAAAATAATGATTTGTGGGGTCAAAGATGTAGTAATACCTTGAATAATATCAATATGTTTAATTTATTTTATAGGGTTTTTAGTTTTTAGTATACTAAGATTTTTTTTAAGTTTAAATTTTTTGAGTTTGGATTATAGATTGATTTTAGAAATTGAGATAGTAAGAATAAATTCTAGAAGGGTTGTGATATCAATTATTTTAGATTGAATATCATTGTTGTTTGCAAGGTTTGTTTTATTTATTTCTTCAATAGTTATTTACTATAGATATGAATATATATCCGGAGATTTAATGATTAATCGATTTATTATATTGGTGGTGATATTTGTAGTTTCTATACTTTTATTAATTTTTAGACCTAATTTAATTAGAATTTTACTTGGTTGGGATGGATTAGGATTAGTTTCTTATTGTTTAGTAATTTATTATCAGAATATTAAATCTTTTAATGCAGGTATATTAACTGCATTGACTAATCGTTTAGGGGATGTGGCTTTTTTAATAAGAATTGCTTGGATATTAAATTTTGGAAGGTGAAATTATTTATTTTTTTTAGATTTTATATTTGGAAGGCTTGAAATACAAGTTATTATATTTCTTATATTAGTAGCAGGAATAACAAAGAGTGCTCAAATTCCTTTTTCTTCCTGGCTTCCAGCTGCTATAGCAGCTCCTACTCCTGTTTCTTCTCTTGTTCATTCATCTACACTTGTAACAGCTGGTGTTTATTTGCTTATTCGTTTTAATTTTTGCATGGGAGATAGAGTGAAAATAATTCTTTTATTTGTAGCTAGTCTTACAATATTTATGGCGGGTTTAGGGGCAAGGTATGAATATGATTTGAAGAAGATTATTGCTCTATCAACTTTAAGTCAATTAGGTTTAATAATAAGAATTTTAGGTATAGGGGGTTATATTCTTGCCTTTTATCATCTTTTGACACATGCTTTGTTTAAGGCCTTATTATTTATGTGCGCAGGGGCTATAATTCATAGATTAGGAAATTGTCAAGATATTCGGTTTATAGGGGGGATAATTAAACAAATACCCCTAACTTGTATTTTTTTCACAATTTGTAATATATCTTTATGTGGATTACCCTTTTTGTCTGGATTTTACTCTAAGGATTTAATTTTAGAGTCTATTTCTATAGATAGCTTAGGATTTTATATTTATTTAATGTATTTTGTTTCTACAGGATTGACTGTTGCTTATACTTTTCGATTAATATATTATGTGCTTGGAGGTGATTTTAATTATTTTTCTTTTCATATAATTAATGATGAGGGTTTTATTATGTTGAGGGGTATATCAGGTATTATTTTATATGTTGTGTTTATGGGGAGAGGCTTGAGATGAATAATTTTGTCAACTCCTTATTTTATTTGTTTACCATTTTTTATGAAAATAATGACTTTAATTGTTACTATGTTTGGGGGGTGAATGGGTTTTGAACTAGCTCAACTTTTATTGAGTTATAAATCTAAGTCTTTAAATTTTTTAAGTAGTTCTATATTTTTTGGTTCAATGTGAAATATACCTTATATTTTAACTTTTGGGGTTAATTATTATCCCCTCCAGGAAGGAATAAAAATTTATGAAAGTGTGGATCAAGGATGGTCTGAATTTGTTGGTAGTCAAAATTTTTATTTTTCTTTGTCTTTATTGTCTAAGTTTATACATATTTTTTATAATAATAATTTAAAGGTTTTTTTATCCTTGACGGTGATGTGAATTATATTTTTAATTTTTTTTTTTTACTTAAATAGCTTAATTAGAGCAGGATATTGAAGATGTCTCGGTGATTTTTATAATCTTTAAGTATTTATAAGATATATTCTAATTTTACAATGAAAGTGTAATGTTTTAATTAAACTATATAAATAGAAGTATTAATGGAGTTACACCACTATTAAATTGAATTAGAAGTTCGATTTTTATATACTTCTTTAATTGGAAAAGATTCAATTTTATCATTAACAGTGATATACCTCTATTTTGGTTTCAATTAAAAATAAGGATGTTTCCATCAGGGTTTTAGGTCGAAACTAAATACAAAATTTGTTTCTTATTTAAGATAAATTGGTGATCAATACTTTTTAAATGCAAATTAAATGTTATAGTTAACTATTATCCTAGGAAGCTCACTCTAGAGCTCCTTGATTTCATTCATGATAAAGTCCTACAAGGAGAATAATAGCAAAGAAGGATGCTACTGTTCAAAATCATGAAATTTTGGAGATTTTTAAAATGGAAATCAAGGGGATTAGGAGGGCAATTTCTACATCAAAAATTAGAAAGATTAAAGCAATTAAGAAGAATTGTAAGCTAAATGGGAGTCGAGGGGATCTTTTAGGATCGAATCCACACTCAAAGGGTGAACTTTTTTCTCGATCAATAAATGTTTTTTTTGAGAGGATTGATGAGATTATTATTATGGCTGTTGAGATTATAATAATAATGATTGCACTTGAAAGTGTAATAAAAATTATTTGCACTATTTCTAGATAATTTGATTGGAAGTCAAATATAATAAATTATATTATGCAAATAACTACCCCATCAGTAGATAGAAATATACAAGAATAATCAGACTACATCTACAAAATGTCAATATCAAGCCGCTGCTTCAAATCCAAAATGATGAATTGAGGAAAAGTGGTTATTTAAGTGTCGGAATAGTCCTACAGCTAGAAATGTTGTTCCAATAATTACGTGAATTCCATGGAATCCTGTTGCTATAAAGAAAGAAGATCCATAAACTGCGTCAGCAATTGTGAAAGGAGCTTCCTTGTATTCGTAGGCTTGAAGGAGTGTAAAATAAATTCCTAGAATAACGGTGAGAGATAGACCTTGAGTTACTTGATTAAAATTATTTTCAATTAATCTGTGATGAGCTCAAGTTACTGTAAGTCCAGATGAAAGGAGAATTAAGGTGTTGAGAAGGGGAATTTGAAGGGGATTAAAAGGGTTAATTCCTTTTGGAGGTCAATTTATACCTAATTCAATAGAAGGTGATAATCTTCTGTGGAAAAATCCTCAGAAAAATGAAATGAAAAAAAATACTTCAGAGGTAATAAATAGAATTATTCCCCAACGTAACCCTATTGTGACAACATATGTATGTAGACCTTGAAAGGTTCCTTCACGAGAAATATCTCGTCATCATTGATATATAATTAATCTAGTAATTAAGAATCCTAATAGGAGTAGATTTCTATTAAATAAATGGAATCATTTGATAATACCAGTTATAGTGATTATAGCAGCAAATGCGCCCAATAGGGGCCAAGGTCTAGCATCTACTAAATGGAATGGGTGATTTTTATGGGACATTAGGTTACTTCTCTAGAATAGAGGGTTCTTAAAACAGCAAATACGTATGATTGGATAATAGCTACTGCTGATTCAAGGATTAGAAGAAGAATTTGGGTAATTAGGAGGAAGGGGAGAATGGATATAAGAATAGAGGAACCTGTATTTCCTAATAGGGTTATCAATAAATGTCCTGCAATTATATTTGCGGCTAGACGAACAGCTAGTGTCCCTGGTCGAATTATGTTTCTAATAGTTTCAATGCAAACTATAAAAGGTATGAGTAACGGAGGGGTTCCTTGGGGAACAAGGTGAGCTAATATATGAATAGAATTATTAATTCATCCATAAATTATAAAACTTACTCAGAGTGGAAGAGCTAAAGTTAATGTTATTACTAAGTGTCTTGTTCTAGTAAATACGTAGGGGAATAATCCAAGGAAATTATTGTATAAAATTAATGAGAATACTGAAATGAAGATAAATGTTCCCCCTCAGGATCTTGGTCCAATAAGGGTTTTAAATTCTTTGTGGAGAATATATAGAATTCCTTTTCAAATTGATGATGATCGGGTTGGGATTAATCAGAAGGATAAAGGAATAAAGATTATTCAAAGTAAGGTTCTTAATCAATTTATAGGAACATAAGTAGAGGTTGCTGGGTCAAAGGAGGAAAATAATCTAATTATCATTTTCAGGTTTTGAAGGAGTCAATTTTTTGAATAAGGAAATTTTTAGGTGATTGTTTGAGGATTGAATAATTAATGATTCCGATAAAGATTAAGATTGCTGAGAAAATTAATATTAATGGTAATCAATTTATAGGAGATATTTGAGGAATTAAAGGTTACCTTTGGGTGATTATAATTTGACAAATTAGCGTTATTATTTAACTAAACCTTTCATTAGAAGTAGGCGTTAATTACTAAGGAGTGGTTTAAGAGACCATTACTGACTTTCAGTTTTCCAATGAAGTTTCTCCTATTTTTGTTACTCATTTAATAAAAAATGAGGGAGAAATTCTCTCAATAACGATGGGTATAAATCTATGATTAGCCCCGCAAATTTCAGAACATTGACCAAAAAATAATCCAGTGCGATTAAGGATGAATCTTACTTGGTTTAGACGACCAGGTGTGGCATCAATTTTGACACTTAAGGCAGGGATAGTTCACGAATGTAGAACATCTGCGGCGGTTACTATTAATCGGATTTGGGAATTATAGGGAAGAACAGCCCGATTATCTACATCAAGGAGGCGGAAGCTGGATTTCTTTAATTCAGCAGTAGGAATTATGTAAGAGTCAAATTCAATATTTTTGAAATCAGTATATTCGTAAGATCAATATCACTGGTGGCCAATGGTTTTTATTGAGACAAGGGGATTATTAATTTCGTCTAGAAGATAAAGTAATCGGAGTGAGGGGAGAGCAATAAAGATAAGGGTTACGGCAGGGAGAATAGTTCAAATTACTTCAATTGTTTGACCTTCCAGAAGGTAACGATAATTGTATTTGTTGAAGAATAAACTGGATATTAAGTATCCAACAAGAACAGTAATTATTAATAGAATTATTAGGGTATGATCATGAAAAAATGACAATTGCTCTATTAATGGGGAAGCTCTATCTTGGAGAAGAAATATTTTTCAAGTTGCAATTTCTAAAAAAAGTTGCACTTTATATATGGGGTTTAAGTCCACCGCACTATTCTGCCATATTAGAAGTTTGAAAGTATAGGGAGTTCAGAATATCTATGTTCTGAGGGAGGTATTAATTGAAGTCATTCGATGGATGATGATATTCTTAAAGGGGATAGTCTTTTTCGTATGGCAGAGAATGATTCTCATACAATGAATAAGAATAGAATAATTCTTACTAAAGAGATTAAGGATCCAATTGATGAAATGATATTTCAGGTAGTGTAGGCATCAGGGTAATCTGAATATCGTCGAGGTATTCCTCTTAATCCAAGAAAATGTTGGGGAAAAAAGGTTATGTTTACTCCTAAAAATATTACGAGGAATTGAATTTTTAGAAGTTTATTATTTAAGGTTAATCCTGTAAATAAAGGAAATCAATGAACAAATCCAGATATAATAGCAAAAACTGCTCCCATTGAGAGAACGTAGTGAAAATGGGCTACTACATAGTATGTATCATGTAGAACAATATCGATTGATGAGTTAGCTAAAACTACTCCTGTTAATCCTCCTACAGTGAATAGGAAAACGAAGCCTAAGGCTCACAGTATTGATGGGGAATAATTAATTTGGGTTCCGTGGAGAGTGGCAAGTCAACTAAAAATTTTAATTCCTGTGGGTACAGCAATAATTATTGTGGCTGAAGTGAAGTAGGCTCGTGTATCAACATCTATTCCCACGGTGAATATGTGATGAGCTCATACAATAAAACCTAATAATCCAATGGCCATTATAGCATAAATTATTCCTAAGGTTCCAAAGGTTTCCTTTTTTCTTCTTTCTTGTCTAATGATGTGGGAGATTATCCCGAATCCAGGTAAGATAAGAATATATACTTCAGGGTGGCCAAAAAATCAAAATAAGTGTTGGTATAAAATTGGGTCTCCCCCTCCAGCTGGGTCAAAGAATGTGGTATTAATGTTTCGATCAGTCAGAAGTATAGTAATTGCTCCGGCAAGTACAGGAAGAGATAAAAGAAGGAGGAGGGCAGTTAATACAACTGCTCACACAAATAGAGGTATTCGATCAAAGGTGATACCTGTGGATCGTATATTAATTACTGTGGTAATAAAATTAACGGCGCCTAAAATTGATGAGATTCCTGCTAAATGAAGACTAAAAATAGCTAAATCTACTGAAGCTCCTCTATGGGCAATATTAGAGGATAGAGGTGGGTATACTGTTCACCCTGTTCCTGCTCCATTTTCGACTATTCTTCTTATTAGAAGGAATGTAAGAGAAGGTGGTAGTAATCAGAATCTCATATTATTTATTCGAGGGAATGCTATATCGGGGGCTCCGAGTATTAGGGGAACTAATCAATTTCCAAATCCTCCGATTATGATGGGTATTACCATGAAAAAAATTATAATGAATGCATGGGCAGTGACAATTACATTATAAATTTGATCATCTCCAATAAGAGATCCTGGGTTTCCTAATTCAGCACGGATTAAAATTCTCAAGGAAGTTCCTACTATTCCTGATCATCTCCCAAGGAGGAAATATAAAGTACCGATATCCTTGTGATTTGTAGAGAACAGCCATTTGTTCGGTAAAATGGCTGAGCACAGGCGGTAAGCTGTAAACTTATTTACGAATTTAATTCTTTTACCAGTCTTATAGTCAAAATGATTCCAAATTGCAAATTTGGAGGTGGGAATTCCCTAAGGCTTAAAATTTGATTTTTATTGATGACTTTGAAGGTCACAGGTTTAGATTTAACCTAAATCCTTGATTAAAGGAGGTTAAAAATCAAAATCGGTGTAATAAATCTTGTGAGCGTTACAAGATTAGTTTTTATGGTGAATAAATTGAGGCGAAATTGAGAGTTATTACGGTAGTATGTCAACAGAACAAAGGTTCTGAATATTACTCGTCTACAAAAATATAAGGTTGTTTAGGTTGTTAATTAAAATGATTACGAAGTGGGGAGTATTTCGTAAATTATTACTTTGATTGTAAATCATTTTATTAAAAGTCCTAGAAATAATATTATTTCTGGGGTTTAAAATTTGATTTTATTGGAGGTTTTAAAGTTTAAGTGTTTAGCTATTTTAAATTTTTATTAAAGGATATTAAAAATCAAGGTTGATAAAATTAATCTTGCTAGTGTTACAAGATTAGTCGTTATAATGAAGAATTTATGTGAGGTGGGATTGGGAATTATTATGAGTGAGTTTGTTGATAGAACAAGAGTTCTAAATGTTACTCGTATGTAGAAATATAGGGTTGCTAAGGTTGTTAAAATTATAATGATTGCTAAAGAGGAGAAATTTTCATTAATTATTACTTGGATTGTAAGTCATTTTGGAAAAAATCCTAGAAATGGGGGTAATCCCCCTAAGGATAAAAAATTTAAGATAAAGAAGATTTTAATTGTTGGTTCTTGGTTTATAGAGAGGGTGAGTTGTTTTATAAAAAAAATATTTAATTTTTTGAACATAATAATGATGTTTAGGGTAATTAAAGAATAAATTAGGAAATAGATTAATCAGACTGCCTCGAAAAATATTGAGGCTCCAATTATTCATCCAATATGATTGATAGAGGAGTAAGCTATAATTTTTCGAAGTCTTAAATGATTCTGTCCTAAGACTCCTCTGACAAATATACAAGAAATGATGGCTACAATCAGGAGAATTAGGGTTTTCCTTGAGTAGGAGAGAAGGATTATAGGGGCAATTTTTTGTCAGGTTAATAGGATTATTCTATTAAATCATCTTAATCCTTCTATTACTTCCGGGAATCAAAAATGGAGGGGGGCAGACCCCATTTTTAAAAGGAGGGAAGTGTTGAAAATTAATCCTGACTGGGAATTTCTTTCTAGAAAGGTAAAAGTTTTTATTGATAAGATGATGATTGAGAGAAGAAGGACTGCGGACGCCAGGGCTTGAGCGATAAAGTATTTAAGGGCAGATTCAGAAGAGAATATATTCTTGGATGTTCTTATTAATGGGATGAAGGAAAGGAGATTGATTTCCAATCCCATTCATATACCTATCCAGGAATAGGAAGATATTGCAACCAGAGTTCCTAGGGCGAGGAACGAGCTGAATAATATCTTATTTAAGTATCAGATTAAATAAGAAAGGGATTAACCTTTATAAGTGGGGTATGAACCCAATAGCTTAATTTAGCTTACCTATTTACATTTAAGTATAAGAAGTACGGAAATTTTTGATATTTCTAGAGGAAGTTTAATTCTTCCAAATGTAATAAAGGTGAAAATTCACATATTTTGCTCTATCAAAACAATCCTTTTATCAGGCACTTTATT